GCTCTTGATTCAACACACTTCCACTGTAGTGTCCGAGTAGATACTGTTACTTTCTCTCGAACCATAGTAATATTATTTGATCAAATCATTGAATTATTTATTTCTCTTGAAATCTCTTCAATGTTTACACACGTCTTTTTTTGGGGGGCCTACAGCCATTATGTGGCATAGGGGTTACATCCCGTATGAAACTTAATAGTATGCCACTTCTACGAATAGCTCTTAGTGCCGCATCTCTCCCAAGACCCGGGCCCTTTATCATGACTTCTGCTCGTTGCATACCTTGATCCACCACTGTCCGAATAGCATTTCCCGCTGCGGTTTGAGCGGCAAATGGTGTCCCTCTTCTTGTACCCTTGAATCCACAAGTACCGGCGGAGGACCAAGAAATTACTCGACCCCGTACATCTGTAACCGTAACAATGGTATTGTTAAAACTTGCTTGAACATGAATAACTCCCTTTGGTATTCTACGCACATTCTTACGTGAACCAATACGTCTATTTCTACGTGAACCGATTTTTTGTATAGGTTTTGCCATATTTTATCATCTCATAAATATAAGTCAGAGATATATGGATATATCCATTTCATATCCAAACGGATCCTGGTTTTTACTTATTTTTTTGTACATCTGTACATCAGGTCCTTTAGATTTCGGGAGTCCTTTTTGGTTTAAAAAGATTATCCTTGTCTTTGTTTATGTCTCGGGTTAGAGCAAATTACGATAATTCGTCCCCGCCTACGGATCAATCGACATTTTTCACAAATTTTACGAACGGAGGCCCTTATTTTCATATTTGTCACCCCTTTTCTTAATTCTGAATCTACTTAATTGGAATTGGAAGAAAATGAGTTTCTTAAAATTTTTAACTTCGAATTGTATCCATACGAAAGAATGTTGCAATCAAAAAATCATCTAATTATTTGAGTCTTTACTTTTGAATATACAACGAATATACAAATTATATGTCTTTTAGTTGAATCACACTAACTTACTAGAATTTTTATTTACTGAAACTAGTCAAAGAGACATAATATTCGAAAGCTGCCCCTTTTTATCACAAATATGCTAGTTCCGCACATAATTTGGCTATCAGAAAGATTACCATATATAACACAAAATTTCCCCGCCGATTCCTTCTATTCGAGCCTCTCGGTCTGTCATTACCCCTCGAGAAGTAGAAAGAATTACAATACCCATTCCGCCTAAAATTCTCGGAATTCGTTGATAGTTAGAATAGATTCGTAGACCGGGCCGGCTGATCCGTTTTAAATTTAAAACAGTTCTATATGGTCCTTTCCTATTTCTCCTATGTCGTAGGGTTAAAACCAAAAAATATTTAGTGCTTTCCTGATGTTTTCTCACGTTTTCAATAAAGCCTTCTCGTAAAAGAATTTTAACAATATTTTCAGTGATGTTAGTAGAGGGTATTCGCACTGTTCTTTTTTCATTCATGTCAGCATTTCGTATAGAGGTTATTATGTCAGCAATAGTGTCTTTACTCATGATAAACTAAGATTTTTGTTGCCCCCGAATTTTGATATAATCAACATGCTCTATTTCTTTATTTTTTTTTTCTGAATTCATAAATATTTATGAATTTTAAAGGGTATATACGTGATATACAAACAATCTACTAAAAATGAAATTAATCAATTCAAATACTATAAACTATATCACGGTATTCCCTTATAATACTTCAGGTGCTAATGAAACGATTTTAGTGAAATTTAATTGTCTTAATTCCCGGGGGATCGCGCCAAAAATCCGGGTTCCCTTTGGATTTCCTTCTTGATCAATAACAACTGCCGCATTGTCATCATATCGTATTATTATACCGTTGTCGCGTTTGAGTTCTTTACAAGTACGTACAATTACAGCTCGGATCACTTCTGATCTTTCTAAAGGTGTATTTGGTACTGCTTCTTTGATTACAGCAACAATAACGTCACCAATATGAGCATATCGTCGATTACTAGCTCCTATGATTCGAATACACATCAATTCGCGGGCCCCGCTGTTATCCGCTACATTCAAATGGGTTTGAGGTTGAATCATATCTTTTTTTTATTGGTTTTGTGTTTAAAAATGTAAAGGGTGAAAAAAAAGCAATATTGTTTGTTCAAAACAAGAAACCTACAATTGTTTTTTTATCAAAAATTTATCAAAAAAACTCTTTCCTTTTATTCTACATCCCTATCCCTATCCTAATCCTATACCGAAAGAATAAATCGAGTTCGTATAGGCATTTTTGATGCCGCTATTGAAATAGCCCTTCTAGCTATATTTTCTGCCACCCCGCTCATTTCATAAAGTATTCTGCCGGGTTTAACAACAGCTACCCAATATTCGGGAGATCCCTTCCCCGAACCCATACGTGTTTCTGTAGGTCTTACTGTAACTGGTTTGTCTGGAAATATACGTACCCAGATTTTTCCACCGCGGCGTGCATTTCGTGTCATTGCTCGTCGCCCCGCTTCTATTTGTCTAGACGTGATCCAAGCGGGTTCAAGTGCTTGAAGAGCATATCTACCAAAGCAAATACGATTACCTCGATAAGATATTCCTTTCATTCTTCCTCTATGTTGTTTACGGAATCTGGTTCTTTTGGGGTTATAGTTGATGGTTGTTTATCAATTCCACCCATCTCTACTACAGAACCGGACATGAGAATTTCTTCTCATCCAGCTCCTCGCGAATTAAACGATTAAAAATAAAATCAATAATATACTGAATCGGGGGATTCTTTGAAATTTCATTTAATAGAATTTTTTTTTATCTTTTGATTTGATCTATAATTAACCCCGTATTCTATTTATAGATAATGTCATTTAGGTATAATATTACAATGAATCTTTATTTTATTTTGACTTTTATTTCGAATTTACTCCCATTTCAAAAAAAAAAATTCGCGGGCGAATATTTACTCTTTCAATATTCAGTTGTAAGATTAGTCTATGACATGACCTTTCAAAAACAAAATTGAATTCTGGTTCGTTCCGCCATCCTACCCACTGAATCATTAGGATTCGTTTTCAATAGAATCCTATGCATTCACAGGTTCTGTCGTTCCCACCACCTCTCAAGTAATGGTTAGGTCTGAATTCTACAATGGAGCCCTTAATGAAATTTGAATGAAATTTGTTTTTGAGTCAACCTTCTCAGTCTTTATTGGCTCGGGGCTCTTGATTTGTGGTTTTATCCACGTATTTGCCTAATTGGGGATCAATCAGTATTGATGCTCTATTACATTCCTTTTTATGAGATGACTCATAGACCGTACATGTTGGAATCATATATCGTTGCTATCCTTTTTCTATCTTTCTCTCACCTTTCCATTTATCTGTATACTTTTCTTGCTTTACAACTCATAATCAGATTGGTTTTTCTTTTTTGTTTATGCAAAAAAGATTTCAGTTGCTACAATGATATGACTTATATATCCTATATATCATATTTTGACTGGCTCTTTCTTTCTTTATATCTTTATATCCAGATAATGCGAAGCGATGGGTTGGTTATTAGTTCTATAGTTATTAGATTAGTTCTATAGCTATTAGTTCGTACTCCGGGTTGTTCCATTTTTTTGAATTCTAATCCTAAAAAACCAACGAGTCACACACTAAGCATAGCAATTATATCAAATGATTAATCGAATTTTTATTGAACCTTATAGAATTGTTGATTTTTTTTTTTATCAAGAAATAGAACTAAATATAAGTCAAGTAAATTCTTATTATTTTTCGTCTACAAATATCCAAATTTTTATACCTAATACCCCATAGATAGTTCGAACTGCGTAGGAACAATAATCTATTTTGGCTCGAATGGTTTGTAGAGGAACCCGACCTTCTCTGATCCATTCTACACGTGCAATTTCTTTTCCGTCTATACGACCTGCAATTTGTACTTGAATTCCTTTTGTACCCGCCTGCTCAGTTAATTCAATAGCTTTTTTCATTGCTTTGCGAAATGAAACTCTATTTTTTAATTGTCCGGCTATAAATTCCGCAAGAATATTCGGGTGCCCATAGGGGTTTACAATTCTTGTAATAGTAATGTTGAGTTTTCGGTTTACACAATTGAGTTCTTTTTGTACATTGAACTGTAATTCTTCGATTTTGCGAGTCCTGTCTTCTATTAATAACTTGGGGAATCCCATATAGATTATAACTTGAATCAAATCAATTCTTTTTTGAATCTCGATACGTGCAATTCCCTCGACATTAGAGGTTATTTTCAGATTTTTTTGTACATAATTTTTGATACAGTCTCGTATTTTTTGATCTTCTTGTAGATCCTCGGAATAATTTTTTGGTTGTGCAAACCAAAGAGAATGATGACCTTGGGTTGCACCAAGTCTGAAACCAAGTGGATTTATTTTTTGTCCCATAGTCCCCCACTACTATATATATCGTGAAACGTCATATCGGTGTGTTTTCTTTTTTTTTTTTTTTATCCGTTCGGGTTTTTTAAGCATAACATAATATAGCGTATTTGTAGTTTTTCTAATATAGAATATTCTTTCTTTAAATATTCTTCAGCTCTTTTTTCCTTTTATCTCTTTCTAGTTGTTCATCTACAGATATATCTTTCAACACAATAGTTATATGACAGGTGGATCTTCTTATCGGATAACTCCTCCCTCGAGCTCGGGGTTTTAATTTTTTCACAGTCGTGCCCTCGTTGACTTCAGCTTTACTAATGATTAAACTTGTTTCATTAAAACCTTTATTGTGATTAGCATTTGCTGCTGCAGAATAAACCAATTTTAAAATGTCATAACATGCTCGATAAGGCATGAGTTCTAATATCATAAGTGTTTCTTCATAGGAACGCCCACGAATTTGATCAATTACTCTTCTCGCCTTGTGAGCGGAAATACATATATGTTGGCCGGAAGCAGCTACTTCTGTATATTGGTTCGGCTTTCTGTTCTTTTTCTCCATAATTATAAGGTTCACCTCTCATTACTACATTACTAAACGATAAGCAT